TTGTTCAAGCAACTATTTAGAGTTCCTAGAGCTCCCTGTAAGGCTTGTTGTAAAACCCGTTGTCGGACTTGATTAATCACTCTTTGTTGTTCAAAATGAATGGCTTCGTTTTTGTAATTTTCTAATTGTTCTAAAGTTGTATAAATTGAATTAATTAAATTCAATTTTTCTCGTTCGATCTCAGAATAGCCATTCACCCGAAACCGATCTGCTTCCGTTTCAACTTTCCTTAAACGTGCCTGGGCTTTTTCCAGCTGTTCAATCGCCCCTTCCCGTAGTTCTTCTGAATTTCGAATAGTTCTCAAGATTCTCTGTTTTCGATTATCTAATAAATCACTTAATGAAAGTAGATTCTCTTTCCATTCATTTCAAAATGTCTATGATCTCTTCCCGAACCAAACATGAACCTTTCGATTCATTTGGCTCTCACACTCAATTACTTATGGTAAATTTCCTTATTTTTTTTATGTAATGAACCTATCCTCTTTTCTCTATTTATATTTTTAAAAAATATTGAAAACAATTCCCAATAGAAGACCAGAATATTCGGAGGACTCTTCTGACCAAACAAATATATGTCAGCAAAGTTGTTTTTTTTCTTCAAATCCAAAGAATTCTTATTAATTTATACATAGGTCATCGATTACGCATTGTTTGTATATAAAGGGAGGGTAAAATTCACCCGTTTTTTTTTTCAATTTCTCGCCGTAAAGAGTATTCAAGCTATTTTATCGACATGAGTGTTCTATATCGAAAAAAAATCGAATAATTTTCTTGAAACCATTTCATTTCTGTATTAACATAGTGGTAGAAAGAGTACTACACTGCGTCTAGACTTCAAACTATTCACTTTAACCATGGTAATAGTCCAAAAGTATTGGTTAATAGAGAATCAAAGTCAATTTACCAATAAATCACGAAATGCTATGGTTCTTCAATATTTTTTTGAATAATTTAATAAAAAAAAATGGAATTAATTCAGAAGTAATTCGCGGGATTATGCACATTTTCTTAGTTATAACGAAAAAGTGCAGTTTAGTTGGATCCAATCTATTCTTTGAAATAAACAACTCGCACACACTCCCTTTCCAAAAAAAACCAATACACCTAACACTACACTTAGATTTATTGGATTTGTTGCTAAAATATCGGTATTAAACCCGAAACTTCCGGCGGATGGCCAATAGCCCAAACAAAGGAAAGAATCGGTTATATTTTTCATATGATCTCATCTCCTCTTATGAATAGACTCATTTTCTTTCTACGACTCCTATATTATTTGAATTGGTCAATTAATTGGAAGATTCCCTATAAGAATGATACTTATTAGAATTAGATACTAGTTCTTATGTCAATTGCAAAATCTCTCTAGTTTTAACACTTTCCAAAAAAAAAAAAAGAGTTCGTTGGACTAAAAAAGAGAAGAAAGAAGGCGAATCAGTATGTAAATTCTTCACCTTTCAATTAGTCCTTCCCCTGTGTTCTTGTCCTAACGTTTAAATAATTTTAGGAGTGAAATCTTAATAGAATTCGAAAAAGCAAAACCGGCAAAGCAAGTCCAGGGAAAAAAGTATATCTATTTTTAGTTTTCTTTTTTTTAGAATTAAACAAAAGGATTAGCAAATAAAAGCGCTAATGCTACAACCAGCCCATAAATTGTTAAAGCTTCCATAAAAGCCAGACTAAGCAATAAAGTACCACGTATTTTCCCTTCTGCCTCTGGTTGTCGTGCAATCCCTTCTACAGCTTGCCCTGCAGCAGTGCCTTGACCAACCCCAGGTCCAATAGACGCAAGCCCTACGGCCAAGCCAGCAGCAATAACGGAAGCAGCCGATATAATAGGATTCATGATAATTTCCTCATAACCTAAATAGAAAATAAAGAAATAGTTAATGATATAATCAACCAATAAATTATGAATTAATTATTCAATTACCAAGATTTATTCCGTTAAGGTAATTAAGAATAATTCCAAAAAAGAAGAATAGTTATTTAACTATACGAATTACTTCGAGATTTCTTTTTTGGTCTCTACCTACATCGTTTTTTTGTGAATCTGTATAACCTTTGTTTTTATCTTATCTTACATCTGAAACCATTCTTTGAATTCTTCGTTTTTTTTTATTGAATTTCTTTAGTCATTAAATATTTAATCCACAATTAGAGATGAAAGGGAAGGGCTTTGTTTTTTTGAATCCCTCTATAAATTTACAGTAGTAGCAGGGTAATTTTAGATATAAAATATTCAGATATATGGTTAGTTCATATATAACTAGTTCATATAGAATATCACATATACATGGGTTTCTTCTATGCTGTAAACCAATTATTTGTTTTTTAGCTGAAATCGAATTCAAAATAAAAAAATTCTTTGAAACCTCCAAAACCAAAACAAAGAAAGAGTTATCTTATAGTGATCAGATTATATACACCCAGTTTGATCCTCCTCACCTCTACCCTATCTTTTTTTATCTTGTTGTTTTTTTTTTGAAGCCCTTCTTCCCCCTTTTTTTATTATCCCATATGGATACAATTAATCTAAAAAATTCGTTCGACTTCATTATTGTTGCATAGAAATATTGGAATTGGAGTGATCTAATTTTTTTTTTTTGAATTAGATTTTGGTCAATCATTGAATTGAATGTGAATGAAACGGGAATATCTTCTAGTTCTATATAGTCTAGTTCTATATAGTATCTTTTTATCACACGTCGTAAACGTAAATATCACATATAATTATAACTATTCATTTTGTTTTTATTTTCTATTTCTTTTCTAATATCTATATATATTGATGGTTACTAAGTAGATTATCTTGAGCCGCAGTAGATGTGCGGCAAGCTAAACGAAAAAGACTATTTTTTAGAAAACAACCAGTCAATGGTGGCCTTCCATCGATTCACCTATATAAGCCGCAGCTAAAGTAGCAAAAATTAGAGCTTGAATACCGCTTGTAAATAATCCAAGGAACATGACAGGTATAGGAACTACTAAAGGTACTAAAGAAACAAGAACAACAACTACTAATTCATCAGCTAATATATTTCCGAAAAGTCGAAAACTAAGTGATAAGGGTTTTGTGAAATCTTCTAAGATGTTAATCGGTAAAAGGATTGGAGTTGGTTGGATGTATTTACTAAAATAAGCTAATCCTTTTTTTGAAAGACCCGCATAGAAATATGCAACAGATGTAAGTAAAGCTAATGCAACGGTAGTATTTATATCGTTTGTGGGTGCAGCTAATTCCCCATGAGGTAATTGTATTATTTTCCAAGGCAAAAGAGCCCCTGACCAATTAGAAACAAAAATAAATAGAAACATAGTTCCAATAAAAGGAACCCACGGACCATATTCTTCTCCAATCTGAGTTTTGCTCACGTCTCGAATGAATTCAAGAACATATTCAAAGAAATTCTGACCGAAAGTGGGAATGGTTTGCAGATTTCGAATAACTAGAATGGCTGAAACTAATAAGAAAGCAATTACAACCCAAGAAGTAATAAGTACTTGGGCATGTACTTGGAAACTCCCTATTTGCCAATAGAAATGTTGACCTACTTCCACAGCAGATATATCGTATAATCTTTTGAATGTGTTGATAGAACATAATAAAACATTCATATTGTCCTGCCCTCTAAAAAAATAAGAACTTAAAAGGGAATTATTTTGATTCAAACATCTCCTTTCCTTTTTTGATTTGTCTACTTTCATTTTTGATTTTGAATACCGCGACTAATCCCATCCAATTTTCGTTTGTTCTTTTTCTATTTTTTTGATTTTTTGTGCAATTTATTACTAGTATAGTAACCGATTCCCTAAATTTATGAATCCCTCCAACCAAATCCAATAATTTATTTATCTTATTATTAATCAAGAATTTCGTATATAGCTAGAACGACCCTCACAAATTGCAAATACTAATTTGTTAAGAATTAATCGAATTGAGGCTATAGCATCATCATTAGCTGGAATCGAAATATCAGCTAGGTCCGGATCACAATTTGTATCGATTATACAAATTGTTGGAATTTCCAAAGTTATACATTCTCGAAGAGCTGTATATTCTTCTTGTTGATCGACGATTATTACAATATCTGGTAACCCCGTCATATATTTAATGCCGCCAAGATATTTTTCCAAATGAGCTAATTGTCTCTTCAATATAGCGGCATCCCTTTTTGGAAAAAAATGGAGTCTTCCCGTTTTTTGTTGCCTTCTCAAGTCCCTGAACTTTTGAAGTCGTGTTTCTGTAGTATACCAATTCGTTAACATACCACCGAGCCATTTTTTATTAACATAATGACACCGAGCTCTTATTGCAGCCCGCGCTACTGAATCAGCTGCTTTTTTTTTTGTACCAACAATTAAGAATTGTTTTCCCCCACTTGCTGCATCAAAAACTAAATCACAAGCTTCTGATAAAAACCGAGCAGTTCTAATAAGATTTATAATATGAATACCCTTACGTTTTGCAGATATATAAGGTGACATTTTAGGATTCCATTTTCTAGTACCGTGGCCAAAATGAACTCCTGCCCCCATCATCTCTTCCAAAATTATGTTCCAATATCTTTTTGTCATTTATATTTATCCCCACACTTTTCTTTCATTTCCATTTTTTTTATTTTGCAATGAAAGAAAAAGACCCGATATACTGAAATAGAAATAAATAAGTGTTCCGAAGGAACCTTCTCTTCTACCGAAGATTGGCCATTGCTACATGATCAGGCCATTTTTTCTATTTTATACGATTATTCTCTTTATTATTTATATTTTATTAAAAAAATGACCGGAGATGAATCCGTCCTTAGGAATCATTCTTTGAGGAGTTATTAAATCCTAGATTGTTCGGATTTATCACATAAATTCTTTGAAATGAATAATTCTCTATGGTGAGACAAAATATCTCTCATTTTGTCCTTGAATAAATTATTTTTTTTTGTTTCCAAGGTAATTTTGTTATATTGCATTGACTTTGAACGGTGCATTATTCTTTTGAACCCGGTACCAACTGGTATCATTCCTCCTAAAACAACGTTCTCTTTCAGACCTTTCAACCAATCTATGCGACCTCGGAGAGCGGCTTTTGCTAAAACTCTAGCAGTTTCTTGAAAACTTGCTTCAGATATGAAACTTTGAGTATTGAGAGATGTTTTTGTTATTCCCAATAATAGAACTCTATAGCAAATCGCCTCTTCTAAGGCACGCCCAGCTCGTTCGGCTCGCAACAATCCAATTAGTTCACCGGGCGAAAAAACATTAGACATTCCATCTTCTGAAACCAATACTTTTGATGTTATTTGACACACAATAATTTCTATATGTCTATTATGGATGTAAACTCCCTGGGATCTATAAACTTTTTGAATTTTATTAACCAAAGAAATACGACTTTGCGCTACAGTTAGCTCAGCACCAACCAAGAATCCCCAAGGAATGCCAAGAATTCTTGTTATACGCCCGTTCCAAGTATCAACTCTCTTTTCTAGGTTCATCGATATTGAATCAATCGAACGAACTTCTAATACCTGTTCCACTTTTGGAAGACCTTGTGTTATATCACCTGATCTAGATTTTTCATATATAAATGTAACTAATATATCTCCTTCAGAAAGTATTTCTCCATAATGGCCATGAACAGTTGCTCCTGGAGTCGCCAAATAAGGGTTAGCCAATCTTATCCCTACAGAATCCATTTGAACAATTAGAACTTGACCCGATTTTAAGTGTAGTGCATTTTTCGTTTGAACTATACATACATTTTCGCAAATAAATTGCCCAAGACTAATTATTAGAAACGTTTTTTCACAATAATTATGATGGAGAAAATGCCAATTCAAATAGAATGGATTTAAAACGATGTTATTACATAGATCAGGTTTATAAATTTTATCGTTTTCGTCCATTAAATAATATTTTAATACTTGAAAAGTTTCCTTGAATTTGTCAAGTTGCAAATTTTTATTTATCGAAATCTGATTATGAGTTATTAAACGGTAAAAATAAAAATTTGCAACTTGAAGGGCTATTCCTAAAGGACCTAACGAATTATGAATTGGAATTATAGGATCTCTTTGAATTTGAATTGGATTCATTTCTTCTTTTATCCCATTGTAATATTTTACATCATTGAATGATCGTATTTGAAAACAATTAGATGATGACAAAATTATAAAAGATCGGCATTTCTCATTTCTATTCAACAACATACGAATAGTTCCGTGATTTTGGCTAAGTGATTGTTGAATTTTTTCCTTCGAATCAATAGAAAAAAATGGATTGATGTTGGTCCGATCCGACTCATTATCTGAGATAAATCCTGAACCGGGCGGATCATTCCTTTTTCTTATATATGAAATATGGGATTTCACTAAGTCAATTCTTAAGAAATATCTAACCAAACCATTTGTACTTACTTCAACAAAAGAAGCATGCGCATTTTCTAAAGAAGAACATTTTTTGTCTTGATCCCAATTTAAGACTAAACAAGTCCGAACTAATTGAATACTTGTATCATAAATTCCCCGAATTGATTTTCCATTTCTAGAAAGAATATAATTTATAACTTTAAGTTCCAGATTATCTCTTTCTTGGAACATATCTTGGGGAAAAAGTTTTACTAAATTGATACCATCCGCTATTTCATATAAAATGACGGGTCGAACCAAAACAAAATACTTTTTTTTTGTAATTGTGATCCATTGGACATAGATCCCATTTTTCATTTTTTTTGATTCTTTAAATTTTTTTTTTACTATTCGGGGTGGTATCAAGATGGCACTGTGTCTGGATATTTTATCCATTTCTTCGGGAAAATAGATATCCCCGGAAAAGATTTTTAATTCAATCTTTTTTTTTTTCTTCTCCATTCGGACCAATCCCCCTACTCGACTTCTTATATTAAAAGTGATTGGTGTATCTACTTCAACGATACTATTGTTCCGTACCATTATGAAAGAAGATTCTGGTAAAATATGCACTTCCTCGGGAATGAAAAAAAAGCGATCTACTTTGATTTGGTATTTTGGCTTAAATTCTTTAACTCCTTTATACTCAATTAAAAAATCCTCTTTTTTAAAAATGGAATTTATACCTATAGTCCTATATTTAGTAATTCCTGAACTCTTTGTTCGGTATTGAGGATCGTCGAAATAAGCAAGAATACTATTTCTACAAAAAATACCATTGATTGGTATTTCAATCGAGATACTGGAAGCTAACATTAGTTCTTTGTCTCGTTCTTGAATAGATTGGAATGGAAATGGAATGATGACTCTATTTCTCCGCCTCTTTGCTAATAAATACGTAGTATCATATAAAATAGCAGTATGTGTAAAATTACAATGATCTATACATATGATTTGATTAAATATTGAATAATCTGGAATCCTTCTTTCTTTTTTATCAGAAGGCTTGAAACGAAATAATTTATGTCTTACTTGATCATTACTTACTAAAAGGTTATAAATATCTCTTTCTCCAGTAGAAAGAAAATGGATGCTCATTTGATCTTGATCTTTTCGGAGTGAAAAAGAGATTGAACCGGACCTGTATGATTTTCCTGATAATATCCATAAATGACTTGTTTTTGGTAAAATATGGACATTACTATATCTAAATTCTGATGCATGGTACACATCGGTACTCCAATGCATTTCTCCTTCTAAATCAGAATAGACATGTTTTCGAACTTTTTCTTTTAAATTCAAAGTGTCTGTTCCTGCGCGAATCTCGGCAATCACTTGTTCTGATTTTACATATTGATTATTTTGAACTAATAGAAAACTTTTTGGTGGAATAGTAACATTATGTGTAATATCACCACTTTCAATAGTTACATACAAGTCTATATAACATAGAAAAGCAGGATGCCCGTGACGTGTACGTGTAGGATGAACCAAATCCTCATTGAATTTTATTTTTCCATTATAAGGTGCTCGCACATGTTCTGCAGTACCCCCAGTGAATACTCCGCCAGTATGAAAAGTTCTTAATGTTAGTTGAGTGCCAGGTTCTCCAATTGATTGACCCGCAATAATACCTACAGCTTCTCCTAATTCCACCAAGTGGCCATGAGTAGGACTTTGGCCATAACACAATCGGCAGATCCAAGAAGTATTCCTACAGGTAAAGGGGGTTCTAATAGATATTGGTTGTGTTTGAAAGGTTTTAAATCGATTGATAAGTCCAATTCCAATATCTTGATTTCGAATGGCAATGCATCGCGAACCTCTGTATATATCGTCTGCTAATACACGACCAATTAATGTTTGTATCCAAATTCTTTCCGGCATCATCCCATTCTGGGTATTCACCGAAATTCCTCTAAAGGTACCACAATCTGTTCGACGTACAACAATGTGTTGAACCACTTCAACAAGTCGGCGTGTAAGATATCCAGCATCTGATGTTCGTACAGCAGTATCTACAACCCCTTTACGGGCTCCGTAGCAAGAAATTATATATTCTGTTAAAGATAGCCCTTCGCGTAAATTGCTTTGAATAGGTAAATCAATCATTTGTCCTTGTGGGTCCGACATTAATCCTCGCATACCTACTAATTGGTGTACTTGAGATGCATTTCCTCTAGCTCCCGAAAAAGACATTATATGGACTGGATTAAAGGGGTCGGTCATCCTAAAATTAGGATTCATTTCTTGTCGCAAATATTCACTTGTAGCATACCATATCTCAATGGATTGACGTAATTTTTCTACCGCATGTACATTCCCATAATGGTGATGTTTTTCCAAAATCAAGCTTTGTTGTTCAGCATCTTGGACTAGCCACCCTTTAGAAGGTATTGTTAAAAGGTCATCAATTCCTAATGAAATGGATGTAGCCGTAGCTTGACGGAATCCCAAAGTCTTTACTTGATCCAGGATATGTGATGTATATGCCATTCCGAAGTGATCTATTAATCTGCTAATAAGTCGTTTAATGGCAGTTCCACCGATCACTTTATTGTGAAAGACTAGATTGGCCCGTTCTGCCATAAGTACCTCCATATTCCACTCAGTGGGATTCGGTTCGACAATGGGTTTGAGTCAATGATTGGAAAACTTCCTTTTCTTTATCTTTATTTGTATAGAAATTGAAAAACTATGATCCTAGTTAAACCGGGAAGACCTGAATTTACACCGGTATCTTAAATTTGCTTATCTTAGATATCAACCATCTATATGATTAGATATCATATGAGTAGGCCCGGCAAAAACCTTGTATAGCTTCTTCGATTTCTCGATAAAAAGAAATATGACCAACAGTGGTTCGAATGTATATAGAACGAATTTCTTTTTTTGTACTTCTTACTACTAGATAATGCCCATAAATTTCATGATAGGTACCAAAAGATTCGTAATGAACTTCGATAGGAACTTCTCTTGACGAAATAATGCGTTGATCTAGTCGCCACCGGAGCCACAAAGGACTATCGAAGTTTATTCTTTTCTGTTGATAAGCTCCAATTGCATCATAGGAATTACAAAAAAAAGGTTCTTTTTTTTTCGTATACTTATATTTATTATCTCGAATTCTTTCATTTTTATAATTTCTGCAATTCCATGGATTATACCTATTTGAATAAATACCTCGGCGATTTCCATTGGTTAATACGTAAAGTCCAATAAGCATATCTTGAGTTGGTACAGAAATTGGATCCCCAATAGCCGGAGACAAAAGGTTCGTATGAGAAAACATAAGTAAACGAGCTTCTGCTTGAGCTTCTAAAGATAAGGGCACATGAACAGCCATTTGATCCCCATCAAAGTCTGCATTAAATCCCTTACAAACTAATGGATGCAAACAAATAGCACGCCCTTCTACTAAAATGGGTTGGAATGCCTGTATACCTAATCTATGCAGAGTAGGTGCTCTATTCAGCAATACGGGATGTCCCTGCATAACTTCTTGAAGTACTTCCCATACAATCGGTTCTTTTTCTCGAATTTTATTCTTAGCAATTCCTATGTTCGAAGCAAAATGTTTTCGAATTAGACCA